AATAAGAAGATTGTTTACGAAGACAAACAAATACAAATTCACATTCGAATACATAAAAATTATATAGGAACTGAAATAGTCTTTTATTTTCGTTTGAAAAAACGTAAATCGATTTCTTCGAAGTAATGAGACTATTCCAATTATGATATTCGTGGAGAAAGAATCGCAATAAATGCAAAGAGGGAACATCTTGGATACGACATTGAAGGATTTGAACCAGGATTTCCAAATGGATAGGATGGGGTATTAGTATATCTGAGACATAGTTTAAATGTGATAATTTGTCCTCTAAAAAGGGGAATATTGAATGAATAGATCGTAAATTCTGAAATTGTGGTATTTCTTTTTCAGAAGAAAAAGGTACTAAGCGCAGCGAAAATGGAATTTCCATAATGACTGCAAAACCTTCTGATATCATCCGAGAAAAAAAATGAGAATAAAAAAAATTGTTGTGCCCAATGAATCGATTTTTATTCGAATGATTAACCGAATTAATCAAATAATTCTGTTGATACATTCGAATAATTAAACGTTTCACAAGTACTGAACTAGATTTATTGTCATTATCAATAATTTCCGCGGGTTCATAAAAAATCGAACTATTTAAACCATGATCATGAGCAAATGCATAAATATACTCCTTAAAAAGAAACGGATATAGGAAGTGTTGTTTCCGAGATCTAGCTTTTTCTAAATATCCTTGTAATTGTTTCATTTACATTTCTACTTGACGGGAGGAATTTCTTGGTTTATCAAATGATACATAGTGCAATATGGTCAGAACAGGGTATGTATAATGTATGGTATTATATATAGTTTATATATAGTTTAATATTTTAATATTTTATATATAGTGTTTTATATTAGGAAAATATATAGTATACTAAATATAGTAAGAATATAGTAAGAAAAAAATCTACCCCGGAAAAAAAACAGGGAATCCAATCAACAAATCTTTTTCCTTTCCTTTTCTATCCAATTAGTTGATGTTCGTTATAATTACAAAAGGATAAAAAATCCTTTATTTTTGCAACCCAATCGCTCTTTTGACTTTGGAATAAATTCGCTTTATCAATATACTGTTTCTTCTACACATCCGTCTACAATCCATAATAATGAATAATTAGGATTCATTAAATAAAATCAATGGTCCACACACATGGGAACCTATCCTTTCCCGCATCAGGCACTAATTTATTTTTAACGTCTAATTAGATCGGGTAATCATTCAAATTAAGAACATAAGCTCGTTGCTTTTTATTTTACAGGAATTGGAACCATAAGGCTCTATCCATTTATTCACTAGACCCAACTGTAAATGGGAATTTTTTTGTCCCCACAAATCAAAACAATTTTTTGAACTGTAATGATCCGGTAAAAAAAACTCCAAGTTTTACTTTCATTTGACTTTATTAATTATTAATTAAATTTGACTTTATTAATTAATTTAATTATTAATAAAATCGAAAATAAGAAATAAATTTTCTTACGACATGCTGTTTTTTCCATTCATTACCTTTGAGGATCAGTCGTGGTCTTATAGACTCTACCAAGAGTCTGGACGAATTCGTTGCTTCATCCAAATGTGTAAAAGATCATAGTCGCACTTAAAAGCCGAGTACTCTACCGTTGAGTTAGCAACCCGAATAAATAGGATATGTAGATACGATCAAAATAAAAAAAAAAATAAGTTGAATTGCACTGTCCAATCTTGTCAAAACATTGAACTAGCAACACATCGAAAAGAAATATTTTATAATCAATTATAAACACGCAAATCCAAAAATGAGCGAATAGATATTACCAATCGAAATGTAAAAGTTGTGACAGACCACCCATTCCTTTTTTCAATTTTTTTTTATTTTCCTTAATCAATCCATTTTTCTATGAGAGTAAATGCGGAGCAAGGCAAACCCATCATTTTAGTGAAGTGAAGGAAAGAAAAAACCAATATGGGGTGGGGATAAACAGATCTATTTATCTACGATCAAATTATATTTGTTCGATACACCATTGTCAATATAAGCGCAATGTTGAGAAAACAAATCGAAGTAAATATAAAATAAAGACTTGTGTTGGATTGGCACAACATAAACATAAATAAGAAATTCGAATGGAAAAAATTAAGGAAAAGTAAAAAAAAAAGCACCGGTTGATTCAATCAATTAAAGGTACAATAAGCAAGATTTACCCTTTGTTTGTTGGTAAAGTTATTCATTAGTAAATTGAATTCCTACGCCAAGAAAAAAGTAAATAAATATGAATAAAGCAAGAAAAAGTAAAATAAGGTGTAAATAATTACACAAAACTAGATACTAGTAACCTCCCCTACTTTGTTTATTTATTAATTTTAATTTAGTTTTTTCCTTTAATTAACTCGAAGTTCCTTCTTTAAAAAATTCTGCTTTCCTTAAAATATCATAAACCGTTCCTGTAGGTTGAGCGCCTTTTTCAAGGAAATATAAAATAGCAGGAACGTTTAAATAAGTTTGATTCTTGATCGGATCGTAAAAACCCACTTTTCGAAGATCTCTTCCTTCTCTTCGGGATCGAACATCAATTGCAACGATTCGATAGATAGCTCATTGGGATAGATGTAAATAAACAAAGCCCCCCCTAGAAACGTATAGGAGGTTTTCTCCTCATACGGCTCGAGAAAAATGATTCGTATTTCTGTAAGCAAATGGATCCAGAAAACCATGAATTAGACTATGATTTAAATTCAGTCCTTTTTTGTTCTTCCTTTACAGAAAAAAATAAATCTTATTTATACTCATAACTCAAGTTGGGTAATTGTGACAGAATTCTAAGGAAAATCCTTATACATTTATTGAGCCGTCTCTAAACTCTTTTGTTTGTCTCATCCGGAATCTATTTATTTTTATTCCTCATTCTGATCCAATTATTGAGCCAATTGAAAATAGTGTTTCCTTGTTCCGGAATCCTTTATCTTTGCTTTGTGAAATCATTGGGTTTAGACATTACTTCGGGGATCCTTATTCCTTTCAAAATGGCAGCAACATACCTTTTTTATTTCTTTCTGTTATTTCTTTCTATATAAATAGAAATATGAACGATTGATTCCCTTGTTATACACTTTTGATCAAAATGGTTTTACCAAATTCGAAAAATTTTACTTTTTTGCAAACTTATTCGAATTTGAACCTTTCCATATAGATATATATTGAGGATATACTTACAAAGTTGGTCTAACTTATTGATTTTCACTAACCCTAGATTCTATCCCTTGATAAATGAATTAATTAATCCTTTCTTCTCGAGCTCCATCATGTACTCTTTACTTACAATCCAACACAAATTGTGTTCTTAGCAGAACAGAACAAACTATGTCGAGCCAAGAGCATCTTCATTACTATGGAAAATGGTGGATGTAAAAATCCACAATCGATCATGTCCTTCAAGTCGCACGTTGCTTTCTACCACATCGTTTCAAACGAAGTTTTACCATAACATTCCTCTAATTTAATTTCAAAGCAGTATGGAATTGATTCAATATGGAATCGTGAATAGTCATTGGTCCCATCAGTATATATCCATACTTATCTATCCATAGATAGATAAGTATTTATCCAGAGAAGGCTTAACAAAAATCCAATTTATTTAACCCTATATTCTTGAATGAAACATATTTATAAAAATATGAATAAACTAGTTTATGGAAGAGTTATTATTTACATCGTCAATAGATTGTTCGAGACGATTAATCCTTCATGAAGGATACATTTTTTTTTTCGAACAAATAAACTCGAAATCTCCAAAAGAAGTTTAATAATAATAGATTTCGAATTCCAGAACAAAATCAATTATTAACCAAATAAGCTATTTCAATGACCCGAAAAGGTCGAAATATTATTGATTTCTCACACTTCTTCGAGTACTAAGAAAAAAATGAAGTAAGAAAAAACGATCTCGTATAAAGTAAAATTAAGGTCCTTACATTATTCCTTCTTTCATCTGAAAAATGAAATCTGAATCAAGAATTAGAGGAGTATGATTTGTTCGTATCCATCATATACAACGAACAGTTCGTACCAGTAATTAGTAATTATAGAATATTTAAAGAATCACAGATCCTTTTGCTTAACTGAAATATCTAACCTGTTACTGAAATACAACAAGACAAACAAAATACATAATATATATCATATCAGCATAGGCCTTGTTTTTTCTACCTATTTTGTTTTACTTCAGATTCACTAATTTTTTGATCAATTCAAAAGTCAAGTAGATGGACTATACGAATTTATCCCCAATCGCTACATTCCATTGATTTACAATCATTCAGTTGAACCAGAGAATAAAAAATAGGGTCCAGATCCCTTTTTCCTATTTTTTATTTTCTCGTGCCAACTTTAGTTAGCAGTTTTACGACCTGTGATGCAATTTAAAATTCACTACTTTTCAGTCTCCACATAGAATGTGGAATTGGGATAACCTATTTATTTGATTTTTATTTACTTTTTGGTTTTGGGGAACGGAATCGATAAACCTTTCTTTCACATTTTTCACATTGCGCGATTCAGAGTTCATATCTGAGAATTCATAAGAAAAAATTGTTCTCTTTAACAAATTTTGTCTTATGTGGAATACAATTGAAAGGGTCTGGGACGGAAGGATTCGAACCTCCGAGTAACGGGACCAAAACCCGCTGCCTTACCGCTTGGCCACGCCCCATTTCATTTCTATTATACACTAATAAACACTATACACTAATAAACACTATTATAGATCTTGGTTATTCGTCAATCCCAACTCAAATATATAAAAACATATGATGTATTTTGGTGCTAGGATTCAATATATGTAGATATAGAATAAAAAAATTCATTGATCATTACATGGAATTCAATTAAGATATTGTATGAAAGTAGAATTCCTTGTATTCTCATTTAAGAATGAGAATGGAAGGAGGGATTTTTTATTTGGGAGAGTCCAAAGAAAAAGAAAGATTTTTTGATCTGCCTTTTTCATTTTTCCCTTATAAAAATAACTCAATCAAAATCAAATTATCTAATCTACAAGAACAAAATATTTGTTATGCTTAATATCTTTAGTTTAATCGGTATCTGTCTTAATTCTGCCCTTTATTCGAGTAGTTTTTTCTTCGCGAAATTGCCCGAAGCTTATGCCATTTTCAATCCAATCGTAGATATTATGCCTGTCATACCCCTATTCTTTTTTCTCTTAGCCTTTGTTTGGCAAGCTGCTGTAAGTTTTCGATGAAATCTTTAATACTCTACTAAATTTATTATATATTCGATATAAAAATTCGAAAAATTGATAAGATCAGATAAGTCTTACATTATGAATATGAATCCTCGATTCAAAAATTGAAATTCTTAATTCTTGTATATTGAATGAATAACCGCTGTGATGAATTTGAATCAGCTTTTTCCCCGTTCTCACCTTCCAGTGAGCGCGGATTAGTGGGTCCTACACAATATTTAATTATTGATATGACAATAAATTTTTAGTAACGACGGAATCCAAATCTTATTACTAATAAATTATTTAAAATTTATTTCTTTTATTAAAATGCAAAAAAGACTTTTTTTTTTCATTTTCGGGGTGTCATGTCAAAACAAATAGGATATGCGGTAAAAAATAGGTAATCTATTCCCTTTTTCAAAAAAAAATTATATTGGAGATTGTGTAATGCTTACTCTCAAACTCTTTGTTTACACAGTAGTTATATTCTTTGTTTCCCTATTTATTTTCGGATTCTTATCTAATGATCCAGGACGTAATCCTGGACGTGAGGAATAAAAATAAAAAGATTTTGAGTTTTTTTTCCTTTTTCCAAATTTTGAATAATTTGATTTGTTTTATACATTTACCTATGATAAAATCAAGAGATCAAAATTCCTTACAATTCGAAAGTCCCAAGTGATCATAGGAGACGGAAAGAGAGGGATTCGAACCCTCGGTACAAATAATTTGTACAACGGATTAGCAATCCGCCGCTTTAGTCCACTCAGCCATCTCTCCCAATTCCAAATTGAAAATTTTTATATGATGTAACACGTGAAAGAAACATTGAGAAAAATCCTCGTTTTTTCTTTATTTTTATTATCTTTTTATTAATCTTTATTCAATATTCAATAATTATATTGTAATAGAATTTTTATATTACACTGTGTATTTAGTATACACTTTTATTATATACTCTTATATACACTTACACTTATAATATTATATTTGAATATCAGATTTGAATAGCCAATTCGAAATATTTCGAATAAATTGAAAATCAAAATAATTATAGAATTTAATTTCGAAATATATAAATATATATATACTAAATATATATATAGAAATATATATACTAAATATATATATATATATATATACATATATTATGTATGTTTAAAATTGCTTATGTTTAAAATTGCTATCTATTTAAAATATATATTAGAAATATATAAGATATCTTATATAACATAATATAACATAACGAAATAATAATCTTAATACGAATAATCTTAATACGAGAAAAATATTCATATTAATATTGAATTTTCAATTGAAATTAATAATTATTAAATAAATATTAATAAATAAATAATTATTAATAATAAATAAATAATTATTAAATAAATATTAATAAATAAAGAAATTAATAAAAATTAATAAAAAAAAACCAATTTGATCAGGAATTGTCAATTTATATAATGACTTAAAACGGATCTATTCAATAGAAAGAATACCTTATTTCTTTAATTTTGTACACACGGTTTATTCCCCCGGCCTGGTCTGGTTAAGTACTGGCCAGGCCATTTCCTCTTTTATTCCAATGAATCCTTCATTGCAGAGATCAAAGGATTTAATTCGAATTTTAAATTAATGAAAAATATTAGTTATTGCTACTTCAATAACAAAACAAGAGAAATTTCCATTAGAATTCCTAGACATTCAAATTCCTATAATAGAAGTTATATTAGAAGTTATATTTCTTATTATTTATTATTTGAATTAAAATACCTTCTTTTCCTTTTCTTTTTTTTTTATGAATTTATTACTTACTATTTACTTTACTGGAAAGTAAATAAAAAACAAAAATATATAATATATGACGCAATATTACATAATTATTATCAATATAATTATTAATTAAATTAAAAAACCTGTATACAAAATTGCGCATTTTTCTAATCCAGCTTCAATCACTCCTTCAAGTGGGAACCATTAGTTTAGTAACGACTTACTAGCAAACAAAAAGTCTAACTTTTTATGTTATTTTAATAAGCTTTCTGCTCTTCGCTTTGCTTTTTTTTAAGTCCCCGGCAAGACAAAATCCGTGTCAAGACTATCATTTTCATGATTCTCATGCTATCTTGATTGTGTCTCACGCTTCATTTGTTCGACAAATAATCCATTCATATACAATAATGAATATGTAGCGGGTATAGTTTAGTGGTAAAAGTGTGATTCGTTCTATTAACGCCTTAAATAGTTAAGGGGTCCCCTAGTTTTTTTCGT